CCTCTCATTTCATCAAATAATCTTATTCTTTTATTTTGTTCATGAAATTGATAAAAAAAAAAAAATAAAAAAATTAGGATTCTTCTAATTTTAATTTATATATATTTATATTTATTGGCTTTTTTCATTTTTTTTTTTCTTTTATTGTCTTCTTTGTTCTATTTTGTTATATTTTCCTTTCTTTCTGATTAATATAAAACTCCAATCTTTCTGATTAATATAAAACTCCAAACTCATTCGATTTTTTATCTGGAAAAAAAAGAATGAGTTTCCTTAATATTGTATTGAATTTAATAATAAGAGACTAGAAGTGAAAGTCTCTTTCTCGCATCCATCAATTGCCGGAAAAAAATATCGTATGTCTCAATATGATTTGATACGGAAAGCCAATGGGACTTGGAATAACCCCTTCCTCGTGTAGGAAGGGAATAACAATTTATTCCTATGGAACCCCTAGGAACAAGAAGGAAAAAAATATCGTATGTCTCAATATGATTTGATACGGAAAGCCAATGGGACTTGGAATAACCCCTTCCTCGTGTAGGAAGGGAATAACAATTTATTCCTATGGAACCCCTAGGAACAAGAAGATTTAATCGGAAATATCGACAGATTCTTCCGGAGTTCAAACCAAAGAAAGATAGAAAATGAAATAAAAAATAAAAGAAGATAATTTCATCTCTATTTTTATATCGAATTTGAATATCAGAATAGTAGATATAGTCATGATTCAATGGGTTAGGTCCACTTACTTTTTTTTTATTTCCAATGAATTTGGATTGGAATAACAGAAAAATAGGAATATCTGGCAATTAAATGATATGACTTATCATTATTCATTATAAAAAAAAATGTTTACTTTTCTAACTAGAATTACTATATTCTCTAACTAGAATTACTATATTCGAAATTCGAATTCATTAGAATTATTATATTCTAATTTTTTAGAATTAAAAATTTCATAATTCCGTTTTCCTTTTCGAATGAAATTCGAAAATTTCTTACTTTTTTATTACAAATATCAACAATATCCCTATTCTCTCCTCAAATATGAATACTACCATTGGGTTCTTATGCAAAAAAGTGAAAAGCCCCTTATCGGATTTGAACCGATGACTTACGCCTTACCATGGCGTTACTCTACCACTGAGTTAAAAGGGCCTCTTTGATTCAATTCCTGAATAGGTAACTAGACACTATGAGTCTAGTACAGGGTCTAGTACATATATTTAGTATTGCATATGCTCCTATTTAAATGTATACTTATATTTCTTTCAATGTATACTTATATATTATATTTTATATACTATATTATAATTCTATTGAATTCTATTAAAATAGATAGTTTATGGTGGCTCATTACGAAACAATAAATTGAGTATAGAGAAATAGTATAGAGAAGGTGTAGAGAAATAGTATAGAGAAAAGGTAAAATGGTTTTAGTTTATTGATATTGGATTTGATAAATATCAATGCAATGAATTATTTTAAAGCCGATCCTAATGGGATTGCTCCATGTATCCGCCAATTCAATATAGAATATATACAATCAATAATATAGAATATATCCAATCAATATCGAATTTTAACAATGAATGTGAAAAAAATGAAGTTGAAACCCCTCGTCTTTTCCGGTAAACCAATCATTCTCCGAAAGGGTCCTGTCCTTCGTATTTTTTATTTTTCTATTTTTTTTTTTTAGAATTATAGAGTGGAAATTGGAATGAACAATTTAGAAATGGAAATGAAGAATCAAAGTGAAATGCAATGAATTATTTTAAAGCCGATCCTAATGGGATTGCTCCATGTATCCGCCAATTCAATATAGAATATATACAATCAATAATATAGAATATATCCAATCAATATCGAATTTTAACAATGAATGTGAAAAAAATGAAGTTGAAACCCCTCGTCTTTTCCGGTAAACCAATCATTCTCCGAAAGGGTCCTGTCCTTCGTATTTTTTATTTTTCTATTTTTTTTTTTTAGAATTCTAGAGTGGACATTGGAATGAACAATTTAGAAATGGAAATGAAGAATCAAAAAATTCTTATGGATTTATGACAGACGGAAAAATCCTTCTGATCGAGTCATATCATTCCATTATATTGATATATTGACAATTTCAAAAAACTGTTCATAGTATGAACATAATAGAATGGCGGTCGGGCAAGTATGCCCCCATCGTCTAGTGGTTTAGGACATCTCTCTTTCAAGGAGGCAGCGGGGATTCGACTTCCCCTGGGGGTAAGGTACTACTAAAGTAAGTTGATCCTGGTATTTTCAATAAAGACTGAGATTGACTCTTCCCGGGTCGATGCCCGAGCGGTTAATGGGGACGGACTGTAAATTCGTTGGCAATATGTCTACGCTGGTTCAAATCCAGCTCGGCCCAACCCAATAATTCGCCAATCCACCATGAAATGATATAACCATTTGCTGTTCGCCGGAAAGGACCGATGCGTCGATATGGAAGAATACAAAATGGATACATACCTTACCTGCTTTTCGTCTTTGATTATGTATTTTTCCACAAATTCAGATCTTGCTAATGATTTAGATTCATATCAGGATTTGTAAGTATAAAGTATAAGGAAAGAAAAAGGGGGGATTAAATAAAAGAACTCTTTTTTCCTTGATTCATTGAAAGATTTATTTTCAGAGGTTTGAATGAAATGGTAAGAATATGTACGCTCTACGCTTTTTTCCCTGGGATTGTAGTATAAAGTATAGGAAAGAAAAAGGGGGGATTAAATAAAAGAACTCTTTTTTCCTTGATTCATTGAAAGATTTATTTTCAGAGGTTTGAATGAAATGGTAAGAATATGTACGCTCTACGCTTTTTTCCCTGGGATTGTAGTTCAATTGGTCAGAGCACCGCCCTGTCAAGGCGGAAGCTGCGGGTTCGAACCCCGTCAGTCCCGATGGATACAAATCCAATAAGAAAATACATCAATTTATCTCTCCATTTTCTGAGAAAGGGAATAGAACAGAATTTCTTTCGTCAACTAATATTGATTGATGGGAAAGAAACATATGTGGATTAGTATAAATATTTGTAGCGTCCTATTCAGGATTCCAAGAAAAAGACGTACTGCTGGGCCTGGCTTTTTTCGATTATTCCTGATCTGTGTAATGGAATAGAGTACTATATATGTTTACCACGAACACACCCACAAATGGAATTTTCACAATACAAAAGAAATTGAACAAAGTTGATTCGAATACTTTAAGATTCAAAGTATATCCCCTGCCCCGATTTTGTGTAACTAATTTTAATTACTAATCATTTGAATTTGAAACAATCTATCTCATACTGAACTTTTGATACATGTGTCCTATTCTATTCCTAATGCAAGTAGAAGAATATTAAAAAAATAGAGATCAAACAAAGATTCCCTCTCTTATCGAGAGGGAATGAATAATCTTTGTTTTTAGTTTTTTTGTTTAGTTGTTGCTCATTTTGACGACTTTGATGTTTGGTTCGAAAACTACGATAATCCAAATTGGATTGTCGTGTTGTCAGAAAAAAGAGAATCGTTGAAGAAGAATAAAATATCTTCCTATGTTATACTATTCAATTCTCGACGATGAATCGAGTTGATAGCTCAGATATTGTTATTCATGATATTGATTCGATTCGATATCATCGAGATGTCATTTTTATTATCCCATGGAATTTACCGGCGAAATATTTATCATCTCTATGGGATTAAATCCCGAGTTATTGCGAATTAAGGATAAATGAAACGATGAGATTATGGAAGTCAATATTCTAGCGTTTATTGCTACTGCACTGTTCATTCTAGTTCCTACTGCCTTTTTACTTATAATTTACGTAAAAACAGTAAGTCAAAGTGATTAATTTAACTTAAACTTGACTTTTTAGTTCTTATCAATGCAATCAAGAAAAAAATGCAAAAGGATTTCAATTTCGTGTCTTAGTCTTCAATGAAATGATCGGACTAGAATCAGCGGATTTCTATGAAATCGGATAGTTTCGTTTGGTAGAAAGAAAAAAAAGCTATTTATTTTTCTACCAAACTATCTATATGGATCAATCTACAATATGTATCTTCCTATTCATATATATATATATATCAATCACAGATATGTAATGTACATAGCACCCCCGGATTTTTTAATCTATTATCTATTTTATCTATTTGATTTGTATTAGTTTTGATTTGTATTGGTTCCAATCAATCCTCAATCTGAAATAATCAAAAAAGAAGGACACCCCTTATTCTTCCGAGATTAAGATTTATATAGATTTATGATTATTTTCAAGACCAATCTCGATATATCATATTAAAAAAAATCAAGTAATCTTTTTAGTATTACGAAAAAAGTAGTTGATTAAATAGTTGACAGATGATCCCCCCAGTTCTATGGGAAACTTTTTCCTATTTCTAAAAGATTAGTAAAACCCAATCGATTTTTAATGTTTGAACCATAATATGAAATGAATTCAATAAAGCATAAATCCCATTTTTAAACTAATAAAAAAAAGTGGTAAGCATAGTCGCGTAATAATGTGACTCGCCTAAGGCAACGGCAATATCTTATTATGTGTAATATAAAGATAAAAAAGGGGACTCTTTCAATCAAATAAATATTTCAATTATTCCCATATTCATATTTGAATAAGGAATACAAAAAATAACAAACCCCCCCCCCCCCCCCCCCCCCCCCCCCACCGAAGGGGTTCCGCGCTTCCTCATTGTCTATATATAGATATATATAAGGTCCTTTCATCGAACTAGAATTTTTAGGAAGAATTCGGTTGGAATCAATTTCTTATTTTTTGTATTCCTTATTCAAATATGAATATGGGAATAATTGAAATATTTATTTGATTGAAAGAGTCCCCTTTTTTATCGAGATATACAGTATATATATACATATATTCGAATACAGTATTCCAACAGTATTCCAATAGAATATAATTCCGAAATGCAGGTATTTTTTTTTAATTCAATTTCTAAGTTAATTAAGTTAATCTGAATTAAAAAAAAATTCAGAACCGTCTATAAAATAATTGATACAGTTTGAGTTTGCTCCCTCAACGAAATTTGTAATATCTTTAAAGTCCACTTCTTCCCCATACTACGAGGGAAAGGGAAAATGTAAAGACTACCATTAAAGCAGCCCAAGCGAGACTTACTATATCCATGTGAATTATGCCCCCTATATCTTATCTCTATCTCTATCAATATCAATATGAAGAAATTATTTCATTATTGTTCACTAATACTAATACACTAATACTAATAATAGTGGAATCGCTGGTGCAGAGTCAAAAAAGTAATTCTGTCCTAACACCATTGGCGAAAGAATCCAATAAATCCAACTATAACATCTACCAAGTTCTTATATGATCTCTAGTAGAATCGGAAAACTTTGAGCACAAACAAAAATATCCGGAGACACTCTTGCAGGTATTAGGGAAATGAATATTCATAACAGATGGGAATAAAAAAAAAGACCTATATTTTTAGTTTCCCTACATTTCATTAAGTAAAACAAGAATGATCGCTATCTATCGCATACTTGTATTTCCGATTTGATAGAATCCTTAGTGTCGACCTATTTTTTCTGTAAAAAAATCGGAAAACTTCTTATTAAACTCTTTTACTAGTGGGTTACGGAAAAGAAAGAATTTTTTTTCTTTCTTTTATTTCTAATATTTTTATTAATAATATATTCTAATTATTATTAATAATATATTCTAATTATAGAATTATAGAATGAAATTAAAATATAATTAAATATAAAATATTATAATATAAATAATAAAAATAAAAAGGAAATCTATATATAAATAAAAAAGAAAACGAATTAGCTATTCAATTTAACTAATATTGAATAAATGTCATAACGCTCATAGACTTTCATGAGTCTGTATACAAAGTTTCTTCTACAACTAAAAATGATTCCCTATCCGACCTATTCCTATCCAATCAAACTCAAGACCCATTCAGTAGACGGACACTACATTAGTAGTAGAGTGCGGGTGCTATCCTATCCAAATTTACCGATTCCTTTTCACGACTAGAATATTTTTTGAATCCGATACACAAAGATTTAAAGCATTTTATAAAACAAAACCTCCGGATACTTAGAATTTAACAAAACCTCCAGATACTTAGAATTTAGAAGTATCAAGAGTCTTTTTCCTCGGCTTGCTTCTGCTGTAAAAAAAAATTGTCAAGTTTTCTATCAGCAAAATCAAATAAGCTATTTCAATTCTCTTATCGATCAGGCGACACCCAGATTTGAACTGGGGAAAAAGGATTTGCAGTCCCCCGCCTTACCGCTCGGCCATGTCGCCAAAACAATAAAAGATAAACGTAAACTTTCGGTCACAAAAGTAAAAATTCAGGACAAATCAGAACCGTTAACTATTAAATTAAATGTTAATTCATGAACGATTTTTGGATTTGAATCGAAAATTGGTTTTTCCTAATGAGATAAGAAAATCCAAATTTATACATAACCAATCAGTATTTATTTTTTTTTTTCAATAAAACAAAAAAAACCTTCTCCATTTCAATTATAACAGCAATTATCAATATATGTAAACCCTAGACCATAAATTATTACACAGATATTCTCATCTTATCGGATATCTTCTTATCTGATATCTATAGGGAATTTTCGGGAAATTATCGTACATCAATTTTGACAATTTTTCTTTAATGAATAGAAAATAGAAATTTAACATGACATATGCTGTCCCGAACGAATAGAGCTGCAATAAAGAATAAGGAGAAACCAATATAGATAGCTATAGCACGCCTGTCTCATTTTAATAAATATGTTTCATTTTAATAAATACAAGTACGCACTTCACCCGCATTTTCAAAATTCGCCTTAAAAAATAGGTAAAAAAATATCTCTCTTCTCCGCGAATTCTTTTTTGAACAATTTAAGCCGTGAAAAAGTTAAGTGCTAAAAAAATAAATTCTATATTGTTGATTATTAGGTCTATGTCTCATCGAACAGATTCATTTATTTTTCTGGTGTCCAATCGAATTCGAATGTGGAATATCATAATATGTAATGTAATATCATAATAATGGTAGAAATGGAATCCATTTTTTTGTTTTGATATTCTATAAAAAACCCCATAAGTAAGTCTAGGTGAAATTTTTCAATTCCTTTACATTTATATTCTATCTGCTGCAAATGCCAATTCCAATTGGAGTATAAAATTCTATTTATTCTACTCTGTTCATAAGTATTTCATACATTCTGTATTCGTAGTTAGGTAAAATTTCATGCAATTCAGTAAAAAAAAAAAATAGAAATTCCATTATTGCTAAATTGATTCATATGATTCGATGAAAAATGAGAAGAAATAATGGGATATTTTCTATATCTATAAATGGGTAAATTCAAAATAAATGGGTAAATTCAAAATAAATGGGAGTGGAAATGGGGGAATGTATACAATACCCGGGTTGAATCAGATACAATTCGAAGGGTTTTGTA